AATATTTTATATATAATTTTAAAATAATGGTTCAAAAAATTAATTATATAAATGATCTATATATATATATAAATTTATTATATTAATAATTTATTAATATGGGTGGTAATAAATTATAGACCTAATAGTCTTATAATTGAAAAAAAAATGATATATTAATATATAATAAATTTATATATATATATATATTATTTATAAATATTTTATATAATAATAATAATTAAAAATAATTATTTAAAATAAAAATATTATAAAAATTAAAAATTATAAATATTTTTATGTATTAAAATTAATATTATAAATTAAATTTAAATTAAATTATTAAAATTAAAAAAAAAAAAAAAAAATAGGGGATTAAAATTTTGAGATGATTGTACTTAAATTAATTATTAATTTAAATAAGTTAATAAATTTAATAATTATTAATTAAATATTTATTTTATTATTTAATTAATTTTTTTTTTTAATTTTATATTTTATAATTTTATTATTAATATAATTTTATTCTAATTAAATATTTTATTATTATTTTATTTTACATGTAAATTTTTGTGTGAATTTTTATTAATTTTAAAAATTAATAATTTTTTATTTATTCGCAGTAATTAATATTAATTATAAAAGAAATTTTGAATTAGTAATAATATATAGTACTGGTTAAATTTGTGCCAGCTACTGCGGTTATACAAATGGTGCAAATAAAAATTTTTAGTATTAGTTAAATTGTTAAATTAATTAATTTATTTATAAATTTATTAGGTGAAATTTTTATATTTATTTATAATTAATTAAAAAATTAATTTAAGCTATAAAAATTTTATAATAAACTAGGATTAGATACCCTATTATTAAAATTAAATATTTAAAATACTTAAGTAGTATTAGTTATATTCTTAAAATTTAAAGAATTTGGCGGTGTTTTAGTCTATTTAGAGGAATCTGTTCTATTATTGATAATCCACGTTGGACCTTACTTAAATTTGTTTTAATTTGTATATCGCCGTCATCAGAATATACTATTAAGTTAATAATTTTCTTAATTTTTTATTAAAAAATATGTCAGGTCAAGGTGCAGTTTATGTTTAAGTAGAAATGGATTACAATAAATTTATTTATACGAATAATTTTTTGCAATAAAAATTTGAAGGTGGATTTAATAGTAATATAAAATAGATTATTTATATGATTATAGCTCTAAAACATGCACACATCGCCCGTCGCTCTCATTTTTAAAATGAGATAAGTCGTAACATAGTAGATGTACTGGAAAGTGTATCTAGAATGACAATTTAAAGCTTAATTAGTAAAGTGTTTCATTTACATTGAAAAGAAATTTGTGCAAATCAATTTAAATTGATAATAGTTATTTATTAATTTTATTTTTTAATTTAAAATTGTTAATAAAAATAATTTTAATTTTTATGGTTTTAGTAATTTATAATTAAATAATAATTTTTATTATAGTGTATTAGTATTTTAAAAGAATATTGAAATAATTTGAAAAATTTTTAATTTAAAAGAAAATTTAATTTATTGTACCTTGTGTATCAGGGTTTATTAAATAATAAATTTTTATATTAATTTTTCTCGAATTTTAAAGATTTAATTATATATAAAAGTTATTGTAGAATAACTATTTTTAATATATAATTTGAAATGAAATGTTAATCGTTTTAAAATATATCTAGTTTTTTAAGAAATAAATTTAATTTAGTTTATTTATTTTATTTTATTAATTTATTTAATTAAATAAATATATAAAGTAATATTTTAAGGGATGAGCTTTAAAATAAATTTTTAAATTTTTTATAATTTTATAATAAATATAAGCTTAAAAATTGCTATTATTAATAAATTTGTTATAATTTATTTTATATATAAAATTATTTATTTTAAATTAAATTTTTTATTAAAATTTAAATTTTAATTAAAAAAATTTATTAATTATGATAAAATTAGTATATTAAATTTTATAATATAATTAATTTGATAGGTTTTAATGAAGAATTCGGCAAATTAAATATATTCACCTGTTTATCAAAAACATGTCTTTTTGAAATTTATTTAAAGTCTAGCCTGCCCACTGAAATTTAAAGGGCCGCGGTATTTTGACCGTGCGAAGGTAGCATAATCAGTAGTCTTTTAATTGAAGGCTGGTATGAATGGTTGAATGAGATATATACTGTTTTTTTAAAATTTTTTTAGAATTTTATTTTTTAATTAAAAAGTTAAAATATAATTAAAGGACGAGAAGACCCTATAGATCTTTATTTTTATAAATTATAAATTATAAAGAATTTTAAAATTTATATTTTAAAAAAAATTTTACTGGGGTGGTATTAAAATTTAAAAAACTTTTATTTATTTTTTACATTAATTTATGAATTAAAGATCCCGTATTATGGATTATAAAATTAAGTTACCTTAGGGATAACAGCGTAATTTTTTTAGAGAGTTCTTATCGATAAAAAAGATTGCGACCTCGATGTTGGATTAAGAGTTATTTTTAGGTGTAGAAGTTTAAAATTTAGGTCTGTTCGACCTTTGAATTCTTACATGATCTGAGTTCAAACCGGCGTAAGCCAGGTTGGTTTCTATCCTTAATAAATTATTATATTGTAGTACGAAAGGACCTAATATAAAAAATATAATTTTATTATTTTGAAAATTATTAAAATAATTTACTATTTTGGCAGATTAGTGCAATAAATTTAGAATTTATAAATATAATTTTTAATTATAAATAGTATTGTTTATATATGATTTATTTATACCATTAATTGGAAGATTATTATTAGTAATTTGTGTTATAGTTGGGGTTGCTTTTTTAACTTTACTAGAACGTAAAGTATTAGGTTATATTCAAATTCGTAAAGGTCCAAATAAAGTTGGATTTAATGGGTTATTACAACCATTTAGTGATGCTGTAAAATTATTTACTAAAGAACAAACATATCCTTTGTTGTCTAATTATATTTCTTATTATTTTTCTCCAGTTTTTTCTTTATTTTTATCTTTATTAATTTGAATATGTATCCCTTATTTAATTAAATTATATTCATTTAATTTAGGTGTTTTATTTTTTTTAAGTTGTACTAGATTAGGGGTTTATACAGTTATAATTGCTGGTTGATCTTCTAATTCTAATTATGCTTTATTGGGAGGTTTACGTGCTGTTGCTCAAACTATTTCTTATGAAGTTAGTTTAGCCTTAATTTTATTAAGATTTATTTTTTTAATTGGTAATTATAATTTTTTGAACTTTTATAATTTTCAATCTTATACTTGATTTATTTTTTTTTGTTTTCCATTAGGATTAATTTGATTGGCTTCTTGTTTAGCAGAAACAAATCGTACTCCGTTTGATTTTGCAGAAGGGGAATCTGAATTAGTTTCTGGGTTTAATGTTGAATATAGAAGAGGGGGATTTGCTTTAATTTTTTTAGCTGAGTATTCTAGTATTTTATTTATGAGTATGTTATTTGTGGTTATTTTTTTAGGTAGAGACATTTATAGATTTATATTTTTTTTAAAATTAACATTTATTTCTTTTGTTTTTATTTGAGTTCGTGGTACTTTACCTCGTTTTCGTTATGATAAATTAATATATTTAGCTTGAAAAAGTTTTTTACCTTTATCTTTAAATTATTTATTTTTTTTTATTGGGTTAAAAATTTTTTTTATTTCTTTATTATTTTAATGAATAATTTTTAGTATAAATTAATAGAAGATTTGACTTCTTTCTTATGTTTTCAAGACATATGCTATAAAAGCTTATTAATTAATTTAATAATTTATCTCAACTTTTTGCTAATAATGGATTAATAATAAAATATAAAAAATATAATACAGTTAAAATTTGTCCTGTTAAAATATAAGGGTCTTCAACTGGTCGTGCTCCAATTCAAGTAAGTAATGAAGCTACAACTACTATATTTCAAAATAAAATTTGATTTAAAGGGTAAAATTGTAACCCTCGAAAGCTTCTTGAATGAGTAAAAGGTAAAATTAATAAAATAGCAATTGATAAAACTAAAGCAATAACTCCTCCTAATTTATTTGGGATTGATCGTAAAATTGCATAAGCAAATAAAAAATATCATTCTGGTTGAATATGAACAGGAGTAACTAAAGGATTAGCAGGAATAAAATTTTCTGGGTCTATTAATAAATAATTAAATTTTCAAATAAAAGTAATTAAAATTCATAAAAATATAATAAATCCAAAAATGTCTTTATAAATAAAATATGGGTGAAAAGGAATTTTATCTACGTTTCTATTTAATCCTAATGGATTATTTGATCCAGTTTGATGTAAAAATAATAAATGAATTATTATTAAAGCTAAAATAATAAAAGGAAAAATAAAATGAAATGTAAAAAATCGTGTTAATGTTGCATTATCTACAGCAAATCCCCCTCAAATTCATTGAACTAAATCTATTCCTAAATAAGGAATAGCTGATAGTAAATTAGTAATTACAGTAGCTCCTCAAAAAGATATTTGACCTCAAGGTAATACATACCCTAAAAATCCTGTAGCTATAGTTAAAAATAAAATAATTACTCCAGTATTTCAAGTTATATGATATAAATAAGATTCATAATAAACTCCTCGTCCTACATGAATAAATAAACATGCAAAAAAAAATGATGCACCGTTTGCATGACAAATTCGTAGAAATCATCCATTATTTACATCTCGACAAATATGATTTACTCTATTAAATGCAGTTTCAATATCTGCGGCATAATGTATAGCTAAAAATAATCCAGTTAAAATTTGTAATATTAAACATAATCCTAATAAAGAACCAAAATTTCATCAAGCTGAAATATTTGAAGGAGCTGGTAAATCTACTAATGCATTATTAGCAATTCTGATTAATGGGTGTGTTTTTCGAATAGGTTTGAACATTAATTTATTGGTCGTAAAGGTCCATAAAATTTTTTTGTAATTTTTACTGTTACTAATAAAGTTAAAAATAAATAATTAATTAATAATAATGTAATTAAATTAGTTGGAAAGTTATATATTTTATTTAAAGTTAAAATATTTTCATTAATTAAGTTATTTATTATAGATAATTTTTCTATTTCTAAATTATTAATAAATTGTTCTATTAAAGATTTATCTAAATAAAAAAATATAATTAATGAAATTAAAATTATTACGCTTCTAATTAATAAAAGACTAAATGACATAGAAAATATTTCATTTGAAGACAAAGAAGTTACATAAATAAATAAAATTAATATTCCTCCTAAAAAAATTAAAAATAAAATATAAGAAAATCAAAATGTTTTTACATAAATTCCTGTAATTAAACAAGTTAAAAATGTTTGAGTTAATAATATTAATCCTATTGATAGAGGGTGTTTTATTTGTATAAAGATATATCTTATAATTAAACAAATTGTTATAATAATTAATTTTGTGATATCAAGAAATAGTTTATTTAAAAATATTAACTTTGGGAGTTAATGATAAAGAAGTTTCTTTTTTCTTGAAGTTTAAAAAGATTATTTCTTATTTTTAGTTTACAAGACTAATGTTTTTATTAAACTATTTAAACTATTAATGGCAAATATTTTTTTAATATTTTATTTATCCATAATTATATTTATTTTTGGTTGTATAGTTTTTGTTTCTAACCGAAAACATTTGTTATCTACTTTATTAAGTCTTGAATTTATAGTTTTAAGTTTATTTATTTTTTTATTTTTTTATTTAAATTTTATAAGTTATGAATCTTATTTTAGTATATTTTTTTTAACTTTTTGTGTTTGTGAAGGTGTTTTAGGTTTATCGATTTTAGTATCTATAATTCGTACTCATGGTAATGATTATTTTCAAAGTTTTTCTATTTTACAATGTTAAAATTTGTATTTATATTAATTTTTATATTTCCTCTTTCTTTTTTAAAAAATTCTTATTGAATGGTTCAAAATTTAATTTTTTTATTAACTTTTTTTTTTATAATTAATTTAAGTTCTTTTAATTATTTTAATTATATTTCTTATTATTTTGGGTTGGATATGATTTCTTATGGTTTAATTTTATTAAGTTTTTGAATTTGTGGATTAATATTATTAGCAAGAGAAAAAATTTATAATTATAATAATTATGAAAAATTGTTTATTTTTATAATTTTATTTTTATTACTGATATTAGTTTTAACTTTTAGTTGTATAAGAATTTTTATATTTTATTTATTTTTTGAAGCAAGATTAATCCCAACTTTATTTTTAATTTTAGGTTGAGGATATCAGCCAGAACGTCTTCAAGCAGGAGTTTATTTATTATTTTATACATTATTGGCTTCTTTACCTTTATTAATTGGAATTTTTTATGTATTAAATTTTATAAATACATTATCTTTTATTTTATTATTAAATAATTTTTTTTTTGATTTTAATTTATTATATTTATCTTTAATTTTTGCTTTTTTAGTAAAAATACCAATATTTTTAGTTCATTTATGATTACCAAAAGCTCATGTGGAAGCTCCGGTATCTGGGTCCATAATTTTGGCTGGTATTTTATTAAAACTTGGAGGGTATGGATTATTACGAGTATTTTCTTTTTTACAAATTTCTGGGTTTATCTATAATTATTGATGAATTAGAATTAGATTAGTTGGTGGTGTATTAATTAGTTTAGTTTGTTTACGACAAACAGATTTAAAAGCTTTAATTGCTTATTCTTCAGTTGCCCATATAGGAATTGTATTAAGAGGGTTATTAACAATAACTTATTGAGGGTTAACTGGGTCTTATGCTTTAATAATTGCTCATGGATTATGTTCTTCTGGTTTATTTTGTTTAGCTAATATTTCTTATGAGCGTATAGGAAGTCGAAGTTTATTAATCAATAAAGGTTTATTAAATTTTATACCTTCATTAAGTTTATGGTGATTTTTATTATGTTCTGGTAATATAGCTGCCCCACCAACTTTAAATTTATTAGGGGAAATTTCTTTATTAAATAGAATTGTTAGTTGATCTTGAATTTCAATAATTATATTATCATTTTTATCTTTTTTTAGAGCAGCTTATTCTTTGTATTTATTTGCTTATAGACAACATGGTAAAATTTATTCTGGGGTTTATTTTTTTTCTGTAGGAAATTCTCGAGAATTTTTATTACTAATATTACATTGATTACCTTTAAATCTATTAATTTTAAAAAGTAATTTTTGTATGTTATGAATTTATTTAAATAGTTTAAAAAAAATATTGATTTGTGGTGTCAATGATATGAGATTTTCATTTTAAATCGTGAATTATTTAGTTAATTATTGTAAGATTAGTTTTTATTTTTTAATTTTAATTAGTTTCTCTTTATTTTTAGTTAGATTAAACTTTTTATTAATAGATTTAATTTATTTTATTGAATGAGAAATTTTAAGTTTGCAATCAATATCTATTGTTATAACTTTTTTATTTGATTGAATAAGTTTAATATTTATATCTTTTGTTTTGTTAATTTCTTCTTTAGTAATTTTTTATAGAAATCAATATATAGAAGAAGATTATAATGTTAATCGTTTTATTTTATTAGTGTTAATATTTGTAATATCTATAATAATATTAATTATTAGACCAAATTTAATTAGAATTTTATTAGGATGAGACGGTCTTGGTCTTGTATCCTATTGTTTAGTAATTTATTTTCAAAATGTTAAATCATATAATGCTGGAATATTAACTGCTTTATCAAATCGAATTGGAGATGTTGCTTTATTACTTGCTATTGCGTGAATATTAAATTATGGGAGTTGAAATTATGTTTTTTATTTAGATATAATAAAAAATAATATAGAAATAATAATTATTGGTGGGTTAGTTATATTGGCTGCTATAACAAAAAGAGCACAGATTCCTTTTTCTTCTTGATTACCTGCAGCTATAGCAGCCCCTACCCCTGTATCTGCTTTAGTCCATTCTTCTACATTAGTGACAGCTGGGGTTTATTTATTAATTCGTTTTAATGATTTATTAATAAATTGATGAATATGTCAATTTTTATTATTAATTTCTGGATTAACTATATTTATAGCAGGATTAGGTGCTAATTTTGAGTTTGATTTAAAAAAAATTATTGCTTTATCTACTCTTAGTCAATTAGGGTTAATGATAAGAATTTTATCAATAGGGTTTTCTAAGTTAGCTTTTTTTCATTTATTAACTCATGCCTTATTTAAAGCTTTATTATTTATATGTGCCGGTTCTATTATTCATAATATAAAGAATTCTCAAGATATTCGTATAATAGGTTCTTTAAGAATAAGCATACCTTTTACTTGTAGCTGTTTTAATGTTGCTAATTTGGCTTTATGTGGTATACCTTTTTTAGCAGGATTTTATTCTAAGGATTTAATTTTAGAAATAGTTATATTGTCTTATGTAAATAGTTTTTCTTTTTTTCTTTTTTTTTTTAGAACAGGGTTAACTGTTTGTTATTCATTTCGATTAGTTTATTATTCAATAACTGGCGAATTTAATAGAATAGTTTTACATCCATTGAATGATAAAAGTTGAATTATGTTGTTTAGAATTTTTTTTTTAACAATTATAGCTGTAATTGGAGGTAGTTTATTAAGTTGGTTAATATTTTTAAATCCAATAATAATTTGTTTACCAATAAATATAAAATTATTAACTTTATTTGTTTGTTTATTTGGTGGTTTAATTGGTTATTTAATAAGAAATGTAAATTTATTTTTTACAAATAAATCTTTATATTTTTATAATTTTTCTTTTTTTTCTGGTTCTATATGATTTATACCTTTAATTTCTACATTAGGAGTTATTAACTTTCCATTAAAATTAGGATTATATAGATATAAAAGTTTTGATCAAGGTTGAAGAGAATTTTTTGGAGGTCAAATACTATATAATCAATTAAAAACTTATTCTTTATATTTACAAGAGTTTCAAAATAATAGATTAAAAATTTATTTATTAAGTTATATATTATGATTTATTATTTTATTAATATTAATTGTATTAGTAAATTAATTTGAATAGCTTAAATTTAGAGTATAACATTGAAGATGTTAGGGTGATTATTAAATCTTTAAATATTTATAAAAAAATTTTTTTTATTTTTACATTGAAAATGTAATGTTTTTTTTAAACTATATAAATGAAATATGTAGTTCAAGAAAAAGCTGCTAACTTTTTTCTTTAATGGTTAAATTCCATTTATATTTCTTTAATTGGAATTTTAAAAATTCAATTTTATCATTAACAGTGATATACCTCTTTTTGGTTTCAATTAATAAGGTAAATTGAATATTTCAATACTTTTTAAATGCAAATTAAATGTTATAATTAACTATTACCCTAAAATATGGGTGAATTTCACCTAAGATTAGGCCGAAACTAATTGCAATTTATCGCTTCATATTTATTCATTTCATTCTAAAGCTCCCTGGTTTCATTCGTGGTATAACCCAATTAATAAAATAAAAATAAAAAATAGACTTGTAATTGTTCAATTAATTAAATTTGAGGATTTAATAATTAAGATTATTGGTAATAGTAATGCAATTTCTACGTCAAAAATTAAAAAAATAATTGCAATTAAAAAAAATCGTAAAGAAAATGGTAAACGAGAAGAATTTATTGGATCAAATCCACATTCAAATGGTGAACATTTTTCTCGGTCTAATAAAGTTTTTTTTGATAATAAATTTGCTAAAATTATTACAATTAAAGTAATAATAAAAATAATTAATGTTATTAAGGATATTATTAATATTATTTATACTAAAATTATTTAGTCCTTGTGATTGGAAGTCACATATACAAATATATACTTTATAAATATCTACCTCATCAATAAATTGAAATGTATAAAAATAATCATACTACGTCTACAAAATGTCAATATCAAGCTGCTGCTTCAAAGCCAAAATGATGATTTTTTGAAAAATGGTAATTAATATGTCGCAAAAAACAAATTAATAAAAAAGTTGTTCCAATTAGTACATGTAATCCATGAAATCCTGTAGCCATATAGAAAGTTGATCCGTATACTGCATCTGCAATAGTAAAAGGAGCTTCAATATATTCATATGCTTGAAGAATAGAAAAATAAATTCCTAAAATAATAGTAAAAAAAAGGCCTTGAGTAGCTTGTGAATGATTTCTTTCTATTAAGGCATGATGAGCTCAAGTTACTGTAACTCCTGAAGCTAAAAGAATTGCTGTATTTAATAAAGGAATTTGGAATGGATTAAAAGCTAAAATTCCTATAGGAGGTCAAGTTATTCCTAATTCAATAGTTGGGGATAATCTTCTATGAAAAAATGCCCAAAAAAAAGAAATAAAAAAAAATACTTCTGATACAATAAATAAAATTATTCCTCATCGTAATCCAACAGTAACATTAAAAGTATGTAACCCTTGAAATGTTCCTTCTCGAGAAATATCTCGTCATCATTGATATATAGTTAAAATAGTAATAATATTACCTAAAATAAATAATGTTATTGTGTATTGATGAAATCATTGAACTAATCCTGATACAGTAGTTATTGCTCCAATAGCCCCAGTTAATGGTCATGGTCTATAATCTACTAAATGAAATGGGTGATTTGCATGTGTTGACATTAATTTACTTCTCTAGAATATAGAGTTCTTAAAACAGCAAATACATAAGATTGAATAATAGCAACAGCTGATTCTAATACTAATAATGCAATTTGTGTAGTTAAAATTAATGATAAAATTAAATAATTTGAAGTTATTGGTCCTGTATTTCCTAATAAAGTTAATAATAAATGTCCAGCAATTATATTAGCAGTTAATCGAACTGCAAGTGTTCCTGGACGAATTACATTACTAATAGTTTCAATACATACTATAAAAGGTATTAAAACAGGAGGAGTACCTTGAGGTACTAAATGAGCAAATATATGTTGAGTATGGTTAATTCAACCATATAGTATAAAACTTAATCATAATGGAAATGCTAAAGCTAATGTTAAAGTTAAATGACTAGTTCTAGTAAAAATATAAGGAAATAACCCTAAAAAATTATTAAATATAATTAATGTGAATAAAGAAATAAACATTAAAGTTCTTCCATTATGCCCTGAGTTTCCTAATAATGTTTTAAATTCCTTGTGTAAAGTAATTAAAATATTATTTCAAACTACTTGAAATCGATTAGGTAATAATCAAAAAGAAACTGGAATTAATAATAATCCTAAAAATGTTCTTAATCAATTTAAAGATATATTAAAAATAGTAGTTGATGGGTCAAAAACAGAAAATAAATTTGTTATCATTTTCAATTTAATTTATTAAATTTAATATTTAAATATTGAGAATTTTTTAGTGGTGTATAAAAGAAACAAAAGTAATTTAAAATATTAAAAATTACTAATGTAATTGAAAAAATAAAAAATAAAATTAATCAATTAATAGGAGCTATTTGTGGAATTAAAAAATATTAGATTAATACTAATTTTTTTAGTTTGACATACTAAAGTTTTTATAAAACTAATTTTTTTTAAAAAAAATTATCATTAGAAGTAAGTGCTAATTTACTATAATATGATTTAAGAGATCATTACTTGCTTTCAGTCATCTAATGAATTAGTTATAGATGTAATTCATTTAATAAAAAAATTTATTGGAATTCTTTCAATTACAATTGGTATAAATCTATGATTTGCCCCACAAATTTCTGAACATTGTCCAAAAAATAAACCAGGACGATTAATTAAAAAATTAATTTGATTAAGCCGCCCTGGTGTAGCATCAACTTTTACACCTAATGAAGGTACAGTTCATGAGTGGAGTACATCTGTTGCTGTTACTAAAATTCGAATTTGATTATTTATTGGTAAAACTACACGGTTATCTACATCTAATAATCGAAATCCATTGTTTTCAAGTTCATTTGTTGGAATTATATAAGAATCAAATTCTAAATTTAAAAAATCTGAATATTCATAACTTCAATATCATTGATGACCAATAGACTTAAGAGTAATTGATGGACTATTAATTTCATCTATTAAGTATAATAATCGTAAAGAAGGAAATGCAATAAATATTAAAATAATAGCTGGTAAAATTGTTCAAATAATTTCAATTGTTTGTCCATGCAATAAAAATCGATTAGTAAATTTATTAAATATTAATATTCCTATAATATACCCAACTAAAATAGTAATTATAGTTAAAATTAGTAAAGTATGATCATGAAAAAAATTTAATTGTTCTATTAAAGGTGAAGAACTATCTTGTAATCCTAAATTTGCTCATGTTGCCATTTTCTAACAAAAGATATAATCTTTATATATGAAGCTTAAATTCATTGCACTAATCTGCCATATTAGAAATTATTAGTTAATAAAGGAAGTTCTGCATAAGTATGTTCTGCTGGAGGTAAACTATGATATCATTCAATTGATGAAGATAATTGTATTGGAAAAGCAGGAGTTCGTTGAGTAATTATACTTTCTCAAATAATGAATAAAAAATATAAAATAGCAAATAATGAAATTGTACTTCCTAAAGAAGATACAATATTTCAAGTTAAGTAACTATCTGGAAAATCAGAATACCGTCGAGGTATTCCTGCAAGTCCTAAAAAATGTTGAGGGAAAAATGTCAAATTTACTCCTACAAATATAATTGAAAATTGAATTTTTAATCATGTAGGATTCATTGTTAATCCTGTTAGTAATGGGTATCAGTGAATAAATCCTGCTATGATAGCAAATACTGCTCCTATAGATAATACATAATGAAAATGAGCAACAACATAATATGTATCGTGTAATACAATATCAATTGATGAGTTTGCTAATACTACTCCAGTTAATCCTCCTACTGTAAATAAAAAAACAAATCCAAAGGCTCATAATATAGCTGGGCTATAAGTTAATTGTGTTCCATGTAATGTAGCTAGTCAGCTAAAAATTTTAATTCCTGTTGGAACAGCAATAATTATTGTTGCTGAAGTAAAATATGCTCGAGTATCCACATCTATTCCAACAGTAAATATATGATGAGCTCATACAATAAATCCTAATAAACCAATTGCAAGTATTGCATAGATTATCCCTAAATTTCCGAATGTTTCCTTTTTTCCTCTTTCTTGAGTAATAATATGAGAAATTATTCCAAATCCAGGTAGAATTAAAATATATACTTCTGGATGACCAAAAAATCAAAATAAATGTTGGTATAAAATAGGGTCACCTCCCCCTGCTGGGTCAAAAAATGAAGTATTTAAATTTCGATCAGTTAATAATATAGTGATAGCTCCAGCTAATACTGGTAAAGATAATAATAATAGTACAGCAGTGATTACAACTGATCAAACAAATAAAGGTATTCGATCTAAAGTAATTCCAGGAGATCGTATATTAATTACAGTAGTAATAAAATTTACTGCCCCTAAAATTGATGAAATACCTGCTAAGTGTAAGGAAAAAATTGCTAAATCTACTGAAGCTCCGGCATGAGCAATCCCAGAAGATAAAGGAGGGTATACTGTTCATCCTGTTCCTGCTCCATTTTCTACTATACTTCTAGAAATTAAAAGAGTTAAAGATGGGGGTAATATTCAAAAACTTATATTATTTATTCGTGGGAAAGCTATATCAGGAGCTCCTAGTATAAGAGGAACTAATCAATTTCCAAATCCACCAATTATAATAGGTATTACTATAAAAAAAATTATAATAAAAGCATGAGCTGTAACAATAACATTATAAATTTGATCATCTCCAATAAAAGCTCCAGGATGCCCTAATTCTGCTCGAATTAAGATTCTTAAAGAAGTTCCTACTATCCCAGCTCAAGCTCCAAAAATAAAATATAAAGTACCAATATCCTTATGATTTGTTGAAAATAACCATTGTCGCGATTAAATGGCTGAATATTAGGCGATAAATTGTAAATTTATTTATGAGAATTGTTCTCTTTAATCAAGCTTTATAGTCAATAATGATATTAGACTGCAATTCTAAAGGAATAATTAAACTTATTAAAGCTTAAGAATTAAAAGATTAATACAAATATTTTCAGCTTTGAAGGCTATTAGTTTAATTAACTTAAATTCTTATATAATTATGTAAATTATAAAAATTAAAATTAATCCTCCAATTGAAATAAAATTAAAAATTAATCTAATAGAAGTTATTTTTAAATTAAAATTATTTTTTAATAGTCAAGAATTTTTTTGAAAATTTAATATAAAAATTCTATAAGATAATCGTAAATAAAAATATAAAGTAACTAAAGTTAAACAAACTCTAATAGTTAATAAAAATAATTGATTTATTAAAGTTAAATTTTGAATTACTAATCATTTAGGTAAAAATCCTAAAAATGGTGGTAGGCCTCCTAAAGATAATAAATTTAAAAAAATTAATAATTTTAAAATTGGGTTTATTGTTGAAATATTAAAAATTTGATTAAAGTAAAATAATTTGAAATTATTAAATATTAAAATAATAGAAAAAGATAAAATTGAGTATATTAAAAAATATGTTAATCATAAAGTTTCATTATTTATTATTGCTAATAATATTCATCCTAAATGATTAATTGAAGAAAATGCTATTAATTTTCGAATTGAAATTTGATTTAATCCTCCTAGTGACCCAATTAATATTGATAAAATAATTGAAATTATAAAAAATTTGTATATATAATTATAAGAAATTAGTATTAAAGGAGCAATTTTTTGTCAAGTTATTAAAATAAGACCATTTATTCAAGATAATCCTTCTATTACTTCAGGGAATCAAAAATGAAAAGGAGCTGCTCCTCTTTTTAATAATAAAGTAGATAAAATTAAAATTTCATTAAATTTATTAAATATAAATATATTATTATTATATAAAAATATAAGTATAATAATAGCAAATAAAAGAATTGAAGACGCAAATGCTTGAGTTAAAAAATATTTTAAAGAACTTTCTGAGGTTAGTAAATTTTTTTTATTATCATTTATTAGGGGGATAAAAGATAATAAATTAATTTCTAATCCTATTCAAGCTCCTAATCAAGAATTTGAACTGATTGTAATAAGTGTTCCAAAAATTAATATAATTAAAAAAATATTATTAGAAATTTTTCTGATTAAAAAGAAAAGGATTATAACCTTTATAAGTGGGGTATGAACCCAATAGCTTTATTAGCTTATCTTTTTATATTTTGGTGTATGATGCACAAAAGATTTTGATTCTTTTAGAAATAGTTTAATTCTATTAAATATAATGAATGAAATATTAAATTTCATAATTTACCCTATCAAGGTAACCCTTTTATCAGGCAATTCATT